AGCTACATAAACACATATTACATTTTGCCCCTTTTGATTGAGAATCGTATCTGTGGCTACTGCTGTTTTGCCGGTCTGTCTGTCCCCAATAATTAATTCTCGTTGACCGCGTCCTATAGGAATCATCGAATCAATAGCAATAAGCCCTGTTTGAAGGGGCTCATATACAGAACGTCTCAAAATAATACCAGGGGCAGGGGATTCAATTAACCGAGATTCATAAGCTGAAATTTCCCCTCTCCCATCAATAGGTGTAGCCAAAGCATTTATAACACGACCCAAATAAGCCTCACTCACAGGTATCTGAGCAATTCTTCCTGTTGCTTTTACAGAACTTCCCTCTTGTATCATCAAACCATCACCCATTAATACAACGCCAACATTATTGGATTCCAAGTTCAGAGCAATGCCTATTGTACCCTCTTCAAATTCTACTAATTCACCTGCCATTACTTCATCAAGACCATGAATACGAGCAATGCCGTCGCCTACTTGAAGTACGGTACCGGTATTCACAATCTTTACTTCTCTATTATATTGTTCAATACGTTCACGGATAATATTACTAATTTCGTCGGCTCGAAGGGTTACCATTAGTGTTTCTTTATTCTTTTTCGGAAGCAAAGGGAAAAAATAATGCCTAAATTGTAAACTAAAGTAAAAGTGGAAGGGCTAATCAGTTATTTCTTCCATGGCCCCAAGAATGCCAATATTAGCACGGATCGTACGGAAATGTAACTCGGTATTCAAACAACTATTCAGAGTTCCTAGAGCTCCTTGTAAGGCTTGTTGGAAAACTCGTTGTCGGACTTGATTTATCGCTCTTTGTTGTTCAAAATGAAGGGTTTCATTTTTGTAATTTTCTAATCGTTCCAAACTATCACAAGTAGCTTTAATCAAATTTTCTTTTTCTCGTTCTATCTCAGAGTATCCATTCATTCGATACTCATCTGCTTCCAGTTCGACTTTCTGTAAGCGAACCCGGGCTTTTTCGAGCTGCTCAATGGCCCCTCTACGTAATTCTTCCGAATTTCGAATAGTACTCAAGATCCTCTGTTTTCGATTATCTAATAAATCATTTAATGAAAGTAGATTATCTTACCATTAATTTCACAACTTTCATGATCTCTTCCCGAACCAAACATGAATCTTTCGATTCATTTGGCTCTCACGCTCAATTATTTATTTGATTTTTTTGTTATGGGTATTCCCATATCTTTTTTTTTAATGTAATGAGCCTGCCCTCTCTTTTCTTTTCTGTTTGTATTCAAAGATATCTAAACTGATACAAGACCAGAATAAATATTAGGAGGACTCTTCCGACCAGATAAAAATCAATAATTGTCAGCAAAGTTGTTTCTTTATTTGTATTTGTTCTTAATTTAATTAAATTTTATTTAATTAAATTCATTTTAAAAATTTAGAATTTGGAATTCGATTTTTTCCTTTTTTCTTCAAATCCAAAAATTCCTCTTTTTTTATACATAGGTCGTCGATTCGGCATTGGATAAAAAAGGCAGAGTGCCCTTTTCTTTCTAGTAAATGGTTCAAATCCTTTTATCGATATGAGTGTTCTATATCAGATAAATTACCAACTATTCATTTTGAAAACATTTCAGTACTAATGTAGTCGTAGAAAGAGTACCATGTTTTGCCTGGACTTCAAACAGTTTAGCTTTAACCATGTTAATGGTCTCACATTATTGGTTGATAGAGAATCAAAGTTGATTTACCAATAAGTCACGAAATGCTATGGTTCTTACATATGATTTTTGAATTTATTCAGAAGTAATTCGTCGAGATCGTGCACCTTTTTTCCTATTTATCCTAAAATAACTATAAATAAAGTAAAGTGCAGCCGGATGGATCCAACCTATTCTTGAAATACACAACCCGCACACACTCCCTTTCCAAAAAAAATCAATACACCAATCACTACACTTAGATTTATTGGATTTGTTGCTAAAATATCGGTATTAAACCCAAAACCCCCGGCAGATGGCCAATGGCGTGAGAAAACGAAAGAATCGGTTACATTTTTCATATGCTTTCCTCTTATAGATAGGACGGACAAAGAACAAAATTCTTTTTCTATTACTTCGCTCGCCCCTTTCTTTTTTGATCAATTTATTTATTTTTAATTGAATTTCCCCCCTTTTAATGGGAATAGATTAAATCTAGTAATTTCATTTAGGTTAGGTCTTAGGTCTCATTTCAATTGTGAAATATATCGTTTGTGGAAACGTTTCCTAAAAGGAAAAAGGTTTCCATTGTACTAAGCTAAGGACGGGAAGGAAGAAAGCGAGTGATCTGGTAATTCCTCATCCTCAAAGCAGTCCTTCCTGTAGTCTCAACAAATAAGTAATTATAGGAGTAAAGTGTTGATATAATTCGAAGAAGCAAACGACAATTTAATTTCAAGTTAATAAAGAAAAAAAGTAAAATAAGTATGTAATCTAAGGTACTTTTTTACATTTCTAGGATTAAACAAAAGGATTCGCAAATAAAAGCGCTAATGCCACAACCAGTCCGTAAATTGTTAAAGCTTCCATAAAAGCTAGACTAAGCAATAAAGTACCTCGTATTTTACCCTCTGCTTCTGGTTGTCTCGCAATACCCTCTACAGCTTGGCCTGCAGCAGTACCTTGACCAACTCCGGGTCCAATAGAAGCAAGTCCTACAGCCAATCCAGCAGCAATAACGGAAGCAGCAGAAATCAGTGGATTCATGGTAAGTTCCTCACACCAAAAAAAAAGAAATGGTTAATGATACAATCAACCAATGAATTATTACTTAATTTTATCATTAAGTTTGATCATTAAGATCTATTGGGTCGGAGTAACTAAAAACTAATGATAATATTACTGAATCGTCAGAACTACTTCGATATCTCATTTTTTGTTTCTACCCATGATGAAGTTTTTGTAAATCCATATACATATGGCTCTAGTTATTGCATTTCTTTCTTTCCAACCATTCTTTCATTACATCCTTCGTTCTTTACTCTTCTATATCCTTGAGTTCATCTGTTTTTTCATCCAATACACAATCACAAATGAAACAGAAGAAAGGACTTGACTTATCTTGTAATCCATCTAATCTAAATGCAGTAAACTGCAATCAAATCAATATATGCAATCATCAATATATGCAATCATCAATATATGCAATCATCAATATATGCAATCATCAATATATGCAATGGATATCAATATGATCGATATCAACGATATCAATATATCAATATAACGATATCAATATGTAATATATATATATTTATTTTTTATTTATTTTGCTATATATATTGCTATCTATATATATTGCTATATATATATATTACATATATATAGCATATAGTTAGATATATATATAGTTAGTTAGTATATAGGTAAGGCATAAGGACTTCTATTTATATATAGATAGGACTATATAACTAGTGAATATCTAATATTACATATACATATTACATATACATTTCTTTCTTCCATAACGTAAACTGGCCACATTTTATATTGAATCGGATTATAGAATCATTCCTCGAAACCCACACAAAAAGTGGCTGGACTTATAGACATTACATACATCTAGTGTGACCTCCCCAACCCATCTTTTTTTTTTTTTACAATTCCGTAATATCGTTCATCTTCTCTCCTACGACTCTAGGTCATATATTCATACATATTTATATCTATTATGTTCTCCAACCAAGCAGATTATCTTGAACCATGCATGAATTGGGATAAGCTAAAAAAAAGACTATTTCGAAAACTAGTCAATGATGACCCTCCATGGATTCGCCTATATAAGCCGCGGCTAACGTTGCAAAAATAAGAGCTTGAATACCACTTGTAAATAATCCAAGAAACATGACAGGTATAGGAACTACTGAAGGGACTAAAGAAACAAGAACAACAACTACTAATTCATCAGCCAATATATTCCCGAAAAGTCGAAAACTAAGAGATAAGGGTTTTGTGAAATCTTCTAGGATGTTAATTGGTAAAAGTATTGGAGTTGGTTTGATGTATTTCTCGAAATAATCCAACCCTTTTTTGGTAAGACCTGCATAAAAATATGCCACTGACGTGGGTAAAGCTAAAGCAACAGTAGTATTTATATCATTCGTGGGCGCAGCTAACTCCCCATGAGGTAACTGTATGATTTTCCAAGGTAAAAGGGCACCTGACCAATTAGAAACAAAAATAAATAGGAACATAGTTCCAATAAAGGGAACCCAAGGTCCATATTCTTCTCCAATCTGGGTTTTGCTCAAGTCTCGAATAAATTCAAGGACATATTCGAAGAAATTCTGACCGTCGGTCGGAATGGTTTGTGGATTCCGAACAGCTATGATGGCTGAACCTAACAAGATAGCAATTACGACCCAAGAAGTGATAAGTACTTGGGCATGGATTTGTAAACCTCCTATTTGCCAATAGAAATGTTGGCCTACTTCTACACCCGATATATCGTATAACCCCTTGAGTGTTTTAATGTAACATGGTATAACATTCATATTGTCCTCTGATAGAAATTGAACTTCAAAAAAGGAATTAGTTTGATTCAACCATTTCTTTCTCAACTCACCAACTTGAATCATTAATCATATATTTAGGATACCAAGAAATCACATAACATCATAATATATATCAATATCCCCAGTTCTTTTTTTTATCTATTTTAAAAAATTCAAAAAAAAGTAACCGATCCAATAAATCTATGGAGTTGCCCAATAATTAACATTAACTAATTTTATTATTCTTAATCTTAATCAACGATTTCTTATATAGCTAGAACGACCTTCACAAATTGCGGATACTAATTTGTTAAGAATCAATCGAATTGAAGCTATAGCGTCATCGTTGGCTGGAATCGAAATATCTGCAAGATCTGGGTCACAATTTGTATCGATTAAACAAATCGTTGGAATCCCCAAAATGGCACATTCTCGAAGAGCCGTATATTCTTCTTGCTGATCAACGATGATCACAATATCAGGCAATCCCGTCATATATTTGATCCCACCGAGATATGTTTGCAAGGTAGATAATTTTCTCTTCAACATTGCTGCATCTCTTTTGGGGAGACGGTTGAGTTTCCCCATCTTTTCTTCTGCTCTTAAGTCCCTGAACTTATAAAGTCTCGTTTCCGTAGTGGACCAATTCGTTAACATACCACCGAGCCATTTTTGATTAATAAAATGAGACCGAGCCCTTATTGCAGCTGATGCTACTGAATCCGATGCTTTATTTTTGGTACCGACGATTAAGAAGTTTTTTCCCCTACTTGCTGCATCAAAAACTAAATCACAGGCTTCTGATAAAAAACGAGCAGTTCTAGCGAGATTTGTAATATGAATACCTTTACGCTTTGCAGAAATGTAAGGGGCCATTCTAGGATTCCATTTCTTAGTACCATGACCAAAATGAACTCCTGCTTCCATCATCTCTTCCAAATTGATGTTCCAATATCTTCTTGTCATTTTTTCCCACACTTCCTTTTTGTTTTTTCTTTTTCGTATTATTAACAAAGAGACGAGGTACCTTGAAATAAATAATTGTTCCGATGGAACCTTCTACCGGGGATTGACCATTGATACACGGCACAAACCATAAATTTTTTTAATTACTTATTTTATTTATTACCAAATCAATAATCAGACCAGTATAGTTAAAAGATAGTTAAAGTGAAAATGAATCCGCTCTTAGGAATCATTAAATCGCATAAATGATTGTTCTGATGTCTCATGTAAATTTGTCTCATGGAAATTGTTTGTCGCGTAAGAACAAAATAATTCTCTATGGTGTAACAAAATATCTCTCATTTCCAACTCGAATAGATTTTTTCTTTTGATTTCCAAATAAATGTTTTTGTCTTGCCTTGAACGGTGCACAAATTTTTGGAATCCGGTACCAACAGGTATAATCCCCCCCAGAACAACGTTCTCTTTCAGGCCTTTCAACCAATCAATACGACCTCGTAGAGCAGCTTTTGCTAAAACTCGAGCGGTTTCTTGAAAACTTGCTTCGGATATGAAACTTTGAGTATTCAGAGACGCTCTTGTTATTCCCAATGAGATTGCCCGATAACAGATCGATTCGTCCAAAGCGCGCCCTGCTCGTTCCGCTCGCAACAATCCGATTAATTCTCCAGGCGAAAAAACATTAGACATTCCATCTTCTGAAACCAACACTTTTGATGTTACTTGACGTACAATAATCTCTATATGTCTATTATGGATCTGTACCCCCTGGGATCGATAAACCTTTTGGATCTTATTAACCAAAGAGATACGACTTTGGGCTATGGTTAGCTCAGCTCCAATCAAAAACCCCCAGGGGATCCCAAGAATTCTTGGTATACGCTCGTTCCAACCTTCAACTCTCCTTTCGAGGTTCATCGATATTGAATCAATCGAACGCACTTCTAAGATTTGTTCTACTTTTGGAAGACCTTGCGTTATGTCACCAGATCTCGATTTTTCATATATAAATGTAACTAATGTATCTCCTTCGTAAAGGATTTTCCCATAATGACCATGAACAGTTGCTCCAGGAGTAGCCAAATAAGACTTAGCCGATCTTATAACTAAAAAGTCGACATTAACAATTAAAATTTGACCAGATTTTTTTACGTGTGGTTCGTATTTAAATAGACATACATTTTCACAAATAAATTGTCCAAGGCTAATTTTGATCGATGTCTCTTCACAATAATCATGATGGAGAAAGCACCAATTCAAATGGAATGGGTTCAAAATGATGTTACTGCATAGATCGGGATTATAAATCCTTCTATTTTCATCTATTAAACAGTATTTAAGTACTTGAAGTACTTGGAAAATCTGTTTCAAATTGTCAAGTAGCAAATATTTCTTTAACACGATCTGATTATGAGTTATTAAATGGTAAGATGAATAAAAATTCGATATTTTAGGTACAATAGCGCCTAAGGGACCTAAATAATCCCTAATTGGAATTAGGGGATCCGATTCTTTTGTCACATTGTTATATTTCGAACTATTGAATGGACCAATTCGAGAACAATTGGATGATGACAAAATTAGCAAAGATTGGCATTCCTTATTTCGATTCAACAACATACCAATAGTTCCTTGATGTTGGCTAAGTGATTGAATCTTCGCCTTGGAATAAAAAGGATTGATATTGGTGCAATCTAATCCATTATCGGGAATCAATCCGGAACTTGCCCTATCATACCTTTTTCCGGTATACGAAATAGTGGACTTGACTAACTCAATTCTTATGAAATCGCGAATTAGATCGTTTGCCCTTACCTCAACAAAGGAAGCATGAACCTCTTCTATAGAACCATTTTGTTCTTGGTCCCAATTCAATACTAAGCAAGTCCGAACTAATTGAATACTTGTGTGATAAATTCCTCGAATTGACTTGCCATTTCCATAAAGGATATAATTGACAACTCTAAATTGGACATTATCCTTTTCCTGCAAGATATCACGAGGGAAAAGTGTTGCTA